CATCATTCAATTCTCAACAAATTGAATGAAGAGAGAAGCCTAATCCGCTTTCGCTCGCCGCTACTAACAGAGTCTCGGTTGATTTCCTTTCCTTTAGCTACTTAGATGTTTCAGTTCGCTAAGTTGTGAAAGCCCAAGGCGTGGCGTGCGCCGCTTCCGCCTGGATACGGTTTCCCGATTGGAGACCCATGGATCACAGACGATATCTCCCCATGGCGTTTCGCCTTTGAAAGCGTCCATCTTTCTCAATGCCTAGGCATCCATCCAATGCATTCTTTTTGATACGGTAGGAATTGAACCTACTTCACAGCCAACTCGGCATATCACTTGGATACTCCAGGAATTGAGCCTGCTACTCCTGCAAACCCACCATTTGACTAGATTGAGCTTCTATCGAACCCTGCTCCTCCGCGCTATCAAGCTATAGACTTCGCCCCTCCCACCAATATATAGAAACAAACCAATATACGGCCATACAACATCCTTGCTCAATACTGATAAAAACCAGTATTGAATATGGGACGAAATAGGAGGTGATACAAAACACGCATAACCGAACGAATCGTGTCGAATACGTAAATTGATCTAGTTGAGGAAGGGGGGACGTTAGTTCTACATAACATTTATTTTCCCCTCTTTTTTTGCAATAGAAATGGAAAGAATTGGAATATGAGCGACTTCTCCTCTATAGAATGCGGACCGCCGGGAATCAGAAAAGTTGAGGACGTTTTGTGGCATTTCTTGCATCTTTTCGTTCTCTCACCCGTTTCATCACCCTTTCTTGGCGGGAGTCGGATTCGAACCCACAACATTCAGATTATGAGCCTGACGAGTTACCAATTACTCTATCCCGCGAACAGCCAACGAAAGAGATATACTTATCGCCTTTTATTTATCGATTCATCATTATTCCTATATGATTCTTCGGCGGGTCCTTTGGCTAGGGTCAGGCTACGCAATACTTTGGGGCTTGCCATCGGGGGGGGTTCATCACTGCGTCCCGAATTCATGCAACGAGTTCGTAAAGCCCTGTAAAACCAAAGAAGTCTCCGTACCCCTTTCTCAGCCATTTCGGCACAGAAGGGCCAACAAGAGCTTTAAACCACTGGCATGGTTACCTCATCCCCGGCTGGATCCAGGTCGTATTTTTTTCGTAAGCTATCTGCGTTTGTCTAATAGCATTTTTTTATTCTAGTAATTCTATCTCGGTCGTATATATATTTCTCTCCGATAAAGTGCGTTGCCCGGGCGTGGACCATGTCTCCCGAAATTGATGAATCAGTACATATGGTCTAAGACGATTTCACATATCGAGGTCGAAATGGGATCGGGTGTTTTCGCATCTTACCATAGTGCCCGGCTCTAAAAATTTTTCTTTCGATCCCTTCAAATCTAATTCATTTTATTATTATATCATTTCGGAAATAATAATAAATAATAATAATAAATTATTTGATTTCTTTTGCTTATCGGAAGAGGGATTCGAACCCCCGTGTGCGAATTATGATCCCGCTGTTCTACCCTACTAAACTATTCCGACATGCCGATTATGATCCCGCTGTTGTAATAATCTACCGCTTCCTAGTTGTTGGGTTAGAATTCGCTTCACGCCCTCCTGTGCTTTTCCTTCTCCAGGCGGCTATGGTCTAGCCCAAGGAGGCTGCAATACGGGTTGCCGCCCCTCCAGGTCGAGCCGGGCTCCTGGTCGGGGGGCCTCTCCCCTGGGTCGTCGAGTGTCGGGCGAGAGCTAGAGTCGGAAAAAGTATGTATTTTTCGACGCGTTTTTTGACCAGAAAACGCGGAACGGCGACACTCGACCATAGGGAGTTTTTTGGGAAGGGTAGGGTGCACTGTCGGACAAGAGACGGCTTCACGAAGGTTTTGGGGCGGAGCCGGGACTAGGTCCGTATGGGGTTCGGTGCTTAAGTTGCACAAATGGCTAGGACGTCTTCTTCGAGGTGGGTTCCTCGGAAGTATTCAATGGGCTACCATGGCGCTGAATTCTGTTCGACAGCCCAAGGACTTGAAGCTGTTTCCACTAATTGAAATAATAGAAACCACTACAAAGAAACGAGAAATCCCTACTACGTATGAGCCGGAACTACTATTCCGTCCAGCGTAAGCATCTGCATGCTCTCTATAGCTATTGAATAAGAAGCCGGCGGCCCCCGCCGCCGCCCTGTCCACAGAGAAACTTCGATAATTCGCCATAGCTGGTACAGACAATGAATCGAAGCTAGACCTCTGTATGGTATAGAATTTGCTGAACGAGCCACGTCGTATTTAGGAGCAACCGGTAGAATCACTGGCGGCGCACTGACAAACAAGCGGATGAAAGGTAGATAAATACTGGGAAAGCTCAATAAAGGGATGATGCTGCAGTTTGATAACGTTGCAATTACCGAGTCCATGGCGGTGGGTGGGCTGTCCAAAAGTCCCGAAACGACTCGAGCTCTCCACGAATCATCAACAGGTTCCGCTGCCCCCCCCCCAATTGTCAGAATCAGGACCGGACTTGCCGCTTTATATCGTTCCAATTCATGTTCGTTCCCCAATTTCATTTTATCTAATCGAAAATCGTGATTGGAGCGAGTAAAAGATGGAAAGGCATAAAACCGACGACCCTGGGGTGGGAACTAATCTATATATGAATGAGGCTGGTCAAAGAGATTACTGGCGTAACACCAATGTCTATCATTTCCGTCATAAAGTCGAACGGGCCGAAGATTTTGAGCTCCATTTTGATAGCGGGGGTGCATTTACCTGTTAGCCCGAGGGGGCGGCGCCCCCCGCTCCATATTGGGCGACTTGCCCAACTCCATAACCGAGTTGGACGACTCCTCGCCCGACTTGCCTACTTCGGGGCCTTCTTTAAGTCGTCGGGTAACCCGCCCGGTGCCCGCGCTCGCTCTGCCCCCGACTCACCGAGGGTAGAATGCGTGCTTCACTAAGGGCGCTGGTAAAGGGATTGCCGTCCCGCTACTCGTTTTCGGAGTAGATGCCTGCCGCCGGGCCATCGTCCGACGCACCCGACTGAGCGGCGCCCTTAAGACTTCGAGAAAATTTCGAGTCAGGCGGGGTTTGGCTTTACGAAGGAAGGGATTAGAAAGATTTCGAGAAAGGAAATAAGCCTAATGGGGCCATTCTCGTGAATTTATTCCATTCCCCTATATAACAATTCCATTCCCCTATATAACATCGTAGCGACAGGCTCCCGCATAACCCGCTGGAAAAATCATAGCAAAAGGGTCGCGCCGGAAGTATTGAGAAAAACTGGGATCGAAAAGGCAACAGAATGAACGGGAGGCGGCGGCACGTGTATACCGGGCACCCAGAACAAGAGCGAGAACCATAGAAACGGAAAAAAGTATCGTGATGAAATGAAAATTTCATTTTCTCGTTTTTTTCGTAGCTGCGTCATCGTATTCGGGATTGGAAATCGAAAGCCCGTTTCTTTCTATCATTTCTTCGCCGCTTGCCACTTTTTATGGAATTAGAAGGAAGGAGTCGATCCAGCCACAGGTTCCCCTGCGGCTACCTTGTTGCGACTTAACCTCAGTCAATGGCCCAACCTTGGTCTCCTACGTGAGATCACCAATGCCTCTGGTAGACCACACTCAACAACGGCGTGGAACACCCCGAGTAATGGGTGATCTTTGGTCGGCTGCTTCGGGCGAAACCAATTCCCATGGTTTGACGGGCAGTTTGTACAGGGCCCGAGTACTTATTCACCGCGGCATGCTGATCCGCGATTACTAGCGATTCCGACTTCATGTTCTCGAGTTGCAGAGAACAATCCGGACTTAGGCAATCTTTCTGGATTCGCTCCGCCTTACAGCATTGCTTCCAATTGTAATTGCCATTGTAGCACGTGTGTAGCCCAGCCCATAAGGGCCATGCGGACTTGACGTCATCCCCACCTTCCTCCAGTATATCACTGGCAGTTTTTTGTGAGTGCAGCACATGGCTTGGAGTGTCAATCATTTTGACTAAGACTGAGTTCCTCAGTGTGAAGTGTACGATGCTCCGGGAGCTTCGTTCGTCGGAGGGTACCGTATTAAAACTTTGTATGGTCATATTCTTTTCGGAATGAGCCACGCGGCGTTCGCAAAAACTCAGCTCGTTGGTATCCTCCATTTTCACGGCGTAGTCTTCGTCAGTCTCCAGTGGTCAAGGATTGAACCAGAGCATGTCTTAGCAACACAAAACGAGGGTTGCGCTCGTTATAGGACTTAACCCAACGTCTCAAGACACGAGCTGACGACAGCCATGCAACACCTGTATGAATTTCCGTACCATCCCGTTAAGGACAAGCACACTTATTCATATGTCAAGGGCTGGTAAGGTTTTGCGCGTTGAATCGAATTAAACCACATGCTCCACCGCTTGTGCAGGCCCCCGTCAATTCCTTTGAGTTTCAGCCTTGCGACCGTACTCCCCAGGCGGAGTGTTTAACGCGTTAGCTCAGCCCCTGATCATCACATATTTTTCACGATTGTTGGAACTTGAAGGAAACAATCGAGTCACACCACCTTTGCAGTAATTTAAGCATTGAGCCGAGCTTGAGTCGGACCGAAAGAGTGCGATATCAGTAGACCAAGAACGAACACTCATCGTTTACAGCATGGACTACCAGGGTATCTAATCCTGTTTGCTCCCCATGCTTTCGCACTTTAGCGTCGGTTAAAGAACCAGAAAGCTGCCTTCGCTTTTGGCGTTCCTTCGTATATTTTTGCATTTTATCGCTACACACGAAATTCCGCTTTCCTCTATGCCTTACTCTAGTAAATTGGTTTCGGAAGCATTCCGCCAGTTGAGCTGGCGACTTTCACTTCCAACTGGATTCACCGCCTACGTGCCCTTTACGCCTAGTCATTCCGAATAACACTTGCCCCCCCCGTCTTACCGCGGCTGCTGGCACGGAGTTAGCCGGGGCTTCTTCTTCGAGTCCTGTCATAATCGCATACTCGACGAAAGAGCTTTACAAGCTGCATTGCCCTTCTTCACTCACGCCATATTGCTGGATCAGGCTCCCGCCCATTGTCCAAGATTCCCCACTGCAGCCTCCCGTGGGAGTCTGGGCCGTGTCTCAGTCCCAGTGCGGCGGATCGTCCCAACAGACCCGCTAAGCGTCGTTGGCTTGGTCAGCCTTTACCTAACCAACTACCTGATGCTTCGTGGGCTCATCAAACAGCGCCTTTTAGCTTTCGTTTATTCGGGATTTGGCCCAAACTGTTTGGCAGATTCCCACATATTACTCGCCCGTTCGCCACTTTGTTTTCAACGGTTCTCACGGTTGATCGGAGGCCGCCGCAGGCTCAACTGACTAAGAGTTGAACAGCTCGGCTAAGAAAAAAGGTTTTCTCCTCCCGACCTTCAACACGTAACAACGAAAGCAACGTTCGACTTGCATGTGTTAAGCATACCGCTAGCGTTCATTCTGAGCCAGGATCAAACTCTTTTTTTTGAGTATGATTGTTCAATTCACGCATGAATAGGATTTGAACCTATACAAACTTACAATATGAATCATCTTGCGTATCACCAACCGATTAGACATCATACTAAGAAATAAGGCCCCACGAATATTTCCATACATTTCATATGATGCTTCATCCTCTTTTCAGCCCCAAAACGAAAGAATTTGATTGTTTCTTCGTTCCTATGGTAACGGGAATAGAATAAAGATGTATATATGGGAGGGAGACGATCCAACCACAGGTTCCCTGTGGTTACCAGATTATGAGTTTGCGAAGTAAGAAATCCAACATTACCTACGCTCTGGTTAGCACGTGTTTTAGGAAACGTTTAACCCACCCATTCAATGACCGGTGCGGGAAAAGCTAGCACTCATGGACCCTGACGGCCCTGGGGTCGGTAACGACTACAAATGAGAGGCATAATATACCCGGAAGTTCTTCACGCTTGTATAGCTGACTTACCTCACAGAACCAGTGAAGCCTAGCCAAACCTTGACATTACGGCATAATTCTGCATAAGAACTATCCAAATAATTGTACCAAGCGCAGAGCTTGAGAAAGCTCCCTGGATATGACCATACAAAGTTTTCATACGGTACCGGAATTACTACACAAGTCTTTATCTCTACGAGACTAACGTCTTTGTACCGAATTCGGGTCTAATGATATTTCGAACGCCTGACTCACGAATTAAACGATTTTATGGCAATCTGTTTTACCGTAGATAAAGAAGTAGATGCTTCTTCACCCTTTCCATAAGTAACTTTCGGTGTATCCGATGGAAAAATTTTTTGTACGCAAACCCAACCCCTTTTCCGTGTTCCATCCCTTATGTATGAGAACTCATCCTTATACATGATTATTCATCAAACTTCGTCTCCTCATCACATTGTCTAACGTATCTCTATGAACTCGTACCCAATCCTCCGTGGGTATCCTTAAACACATAACAATTGGGTGTCAAGTGAAGTTGACATAACCTTTTCATCAGAAACTAGAGCCAAACCCTGGGAATCGGGATCAAGCGTTCTAGGAACGTTTACTATCTCAAAACTCTTTAATAGTCAGGAATACAAGCTTGTATTCGATTGTTCGACGACTTCTATTTCTGATAAAGTTTGTATCCATTTCACTGAACCCCCCCAACAAAATTGATCTTCCGTGACCGCTCGATTCTTGAACTACTACCAAAGCCATAAACATATTTATCAAAATCTGCAAGCGATTCGAAATCATGAATCTCGAACGGCTATGTTCTGACAGATCTATCGATAGAAGTTTCCATATCGAAGACGTTCTCCCATCACTCAGCGAATAATCCACACCATTTAAACCATTTCCCGCCGATTCAATCTTATCAATTCGACGCTTAAATTCGTACCGAGTTGAAATGTACTTATACAACTCGAGATTCCCAAAAGGATACTTAGACAGAAATGAAACTTGTCGAAATTTTTGTTACATCTAAAGTTTTACAACTTGAACACATCACCTTACTTTGAAACCAATCAACTAATTTACTTGTATCAACGGTCTCGGCAGGGCAGACCCATGGCTGAGATTTTACCTCTAGACAAGTGCAATTGTGGGGTTTCCAGGAATATGACTTGGAAGTGCTACCGCTTCCCTCTTCTAAGTAACCAGACACTCTCCCTGGGGGAGAGGGCTTTAGCTCTCTCCCCCAGTGTCTCGTCGACCCCGAAATCCGAAACGGACTTCTTATGAAGATTCATTAAAGGCGGCCGCCCCTCGGCAACGGTCAAAACCTCATCCAGAGATAACGTCGGAATCCGTCGACCATAGCCGACACGACTAAATCCCTATCCCGCTCGAAATGAAACCTAAAACTCCTCTAATAAACGTTCCTAAACTAGCGATGCAAGGGTTTGTAAGTACCATGTGACTTCAAACCCAATATTAACCTCCGTACGACCTCTCACTGTAACGGATGAAGGCCACGAATTGACTCCTTTCTTTATCTCATTAAAGTCTCGAGATGTTTGCATTTCGGCCGGAGTGGAATGAGATATTAGATAAATGCGGTAGGCCCGTCAGACTTTTCGAAATACTTGAAATACAACCTGTTAGAGAAGTAGAATTAATCCGATCACCTTCAGTCGAAATGATATGATTTGAATTCACTCCCGGATCAATGCTCACTATCAATAGTTGGTGAGACAATACCTTATTACCGGACATAGAGTGAAAACTCCTCCTCCCATCTTTGACCCTCTCTCTATCTTTAGCATTCAATCCCTGGACACATTATTCTCCCGGGGTGTGTCAAACACCTACGAAATACTTACCATACTTGAAAGTTTACTATTGTAATCATTTTGAACATATTCTGAATCGAGACTCCGACTTCTAATATATTTTTCATGGGTCTATCGTTGCACCAATCGGCTTCGTTATCCTCTCAAGTTACTTCACTGTAATCTGTTGGCTTAAGGCCTCCTCGAATTGACTACTAAAATCTTTAACCCTATTAATACTATAGCAATATGCGTTGGTTACAATCCCCTCAGCTAAATCTTTAAAAATGAGGGTTTTTGAAGAAGACTTCAGATTCGAATACATGAATTTAGGTTGATAAACCGGAGGGGTATAATCCGAAAGGTTTGATTCATAGATATATTTCTCAAAACCTACCCCAGCAGCCTGCATCTGAATCCCGAATTTTATTCGCAAGTGTACACAGATGATTTCTTCATGTGAGCTATGCCGTATCCCGTTCGCAGTTCCAGTGAGCCGTTGGCTGTAAGCTGCGAGCATGCAGCAGCCGCGAGCGCATAACCCGGCCCCAATAATAAACATAGGCTGCAGCAAAGGGCCCGCGTCGGGGAAGGCACCGAAGGAGGTGCCTCTACAACTCGCCGGATGTAGTAAATCAATTATTTCATGGAGTGATAGTAATAATAATAGTAATACACAAAAGCATATATGGAGAAAACACAGCTTAATAATAGAAGATACGTATATAATAAAAAAACCATAGAGTACTAATAAATGAATTTAGTAGTTACTTTTCATTATTTGGAATAAATAAACGCGTTGGAATTTTCGGGTCTCCGTGCGCGTGAATCTACGAGCCATTTCCGGCCGTATCGGCTGGCGGCGCGGAAAAGCCATATCGGCGGGTCTTCTATTACCCTTCCTCCGTAAGACCAAAAAAGTCTCCGGAACAGAAAATTCTTCTTTCACTATCATACATTTTCGACTCCTTCGTCATAACGCATTATTCCACCACCCATCCCCCCGGATCGTCAAGCCGATAGTTCATCTGGTTTTCGCCCACAGCATCTAGCCTCACCTCAGTGACCCCAGGGATTCTCTGAGCTGTACAAGGCTACGGTGGGAGCCGACGAGCCGGGGGGGACTGGGGGAGAAAGAGGAAAAAACTGGCAGGGCGAAAGAAAAAATTGACGAGGCAAAAAAAATATTCATTTCTCGTTCCTTTTAATCGAGCAAGAAGGTCCAGATCTATTTTATAAGGAAATCGTATTTGTTGAGGTTCATACGATACCGCAGCTTTTAGTGCTTTATGATTCACTTCCAAATGATTAGGTTTCATTCTCCCTATTCGGTTAGTTCGTAAATTTCGTCTTATGTTTGATTCGAAAGAAGCTAAAGAATTTTCTCGAATAGATATAAGATCACCGTTGGATACTTGAAACCCAGGAATATTGACCCTTTTATAATTGACACAAATATTTCGATGACTTATCGGTTGCCTCGCTTGAAACATAGTTGAGCAATGATTAGGACGAACCGGAGTAACGTCCGATCTTTTTTCTATATTGAATAGCAAACTGTTCTTTTTATCTATATAGGTGCGTGTTTTAGCCCTTTGCATCTTTCTTATCGGTAGATTTCCATAAAAAAGGGACAACTTTTTCATAGTTCGTAATTGTACGGAAAAGTCAGATTGTTTTTTATTCTTTTCGTTTTTTCGAAGCTCTGAAATAAGTAATTCTTGTTTTAGAGTAAGTTTTTTGGTCTGCCAAACATTTTCCAAAATTTGGCGACAAGCTTTAAATCTTGATGCAAACGTATGAAGTTTAATTCGTTTTTTTTAGCCATTGCGGATAACGGGAATCGAACCCATATCCCCTGCTTGGAAGGCAGATAATTCACCTTTAATCTATATCCGCATCGAGAAAGAAAAGAGAGAAAGAAAAAAATAGAATTTTACCATCATGAATTATCGCCGATGATTCATGATCAACACCTGCTTGATTCGCGAAATGAGGTTATTTTAGGGGTGGTTATTGCGAAGCTTGTGAAACACAGTGAATAGAGACTGGAAGCTAGCTGAACGAGTAGCATATCGTATACCTGGGCGAAAAAAATCTTTTTATTTCCTGCGGCCGGCAAAGCTTGAATGGAAGGGGGGGGGGGCGCGGCGGAGTAAGCAAAGCACAGAGCATGAAGCTGTTATGCGAGAGGCTGAGGGACAAGTCTAGCTACTGAGATAAAGTAGAGCTATTTCCACTGACTACCTTATTCTCGCCCCCGGCTACACCCCCCATGCTAATAGAGATGGAGCTCCGGGCTGCGCGTCCGCACTGCGCACAAAATCTATAGATTTTCTCTTCCGGGCAGCTCTTGTAGATTTTGGACGGTCATGCTTAGTGCTTACGCGAAGCCCCGTGGAGTACGGAATAGCCAGGGCTACTCCGACTCCGGCGGTTCGAACGTGAAAGTTCCCCCTCCGGTGCGCAGGAATCGTCAAGCCATTTCTAGCCTTCGGGCGGCGGGCCGCCGGCCGCCGCCCCGCCGGGTCGCGTACTCCGTGCTTTGGGCCCTTCGAGTTCGGGTCGAGCCCTACGAGCCTAGCCAAACAAAACAAAAATTTTCGTGTATCCCCTTCAATCCACATAGTAATTGAATATTGGGTTTCTTATTGTTTGCTTCGAGCTCAAGAGCTGATTACGAAAGGGATGGATGTCTGAGCGGTTGAAAGAGTCGGTCTTGAAAACCGAAGTATCGAGAATACCGGGGGTTCGAATCCCTCTCCATCCGTGGGTATGTTAACGAATCAACTGCATTCTCTTCGATGCGTTTTCCCTGGCCCGCCCCTCGGGCACTCGACCTATAGGGTCGAGGAGCTCCCTCTGGTGTTCGTGGACGGAACTCGCCATTTCTGGCCTTCGGCCCAGGGTCCACAGGAGACTGCGGAGCGCAGAAACTTCAAAGTATCTGCCCGCGCGCCCGGACTTTTTTGTCTGCCCCCGGCGGACTTTGTCTTGTCGGACACCACGGAACCAAAATACTGTCTGACAAGGCGCGACTGTCTGACAGGGCCCCAAACTGTCAGACAGGCCCTGCGAAAAAACTGATTTACCCAAACCCGCGGTACAAAAACCAATTGAACCTCCAACTCGTACGGATAGAGGGACTCGAACCCCCACGAACATTGTGGTCACCAGAACCTAAACCTGGCATGTCTACCAATTCCATCATATCCGCCAACCCCCGAAGTTATGCAATCACTAGGCCTCGGATGATAAGAAAATATAGGAGATAAAAGCGGCGGAGTCAAGAAAAGGTATTTTAGCCACATAGTGCTCGACCCGACGACGATATGGGAGAGGGGTAGAAAAATATAGATTTTTTCTGCTACGCGCCTTCTTTGCCATTCATAGAAGCGTCGGACCCATGGGCGGAAAGTGTCAAACAAAGAAATATTTCGTACCTTCCCGGACCTGGAAACTTTACAGTATCCGCCCGCCGCAGGGCCGATAACTTTTTATGTCTGACGGGGCGGCCGCCTATAATGATATTCTTTTCAGGTAACGCTGTTTTCGGGTGCCCACCACGAAGGTTTAGCTGCGCCCTAACGTTCAGCTAATGCAAGTTGAAGCACGAAGTTACGATCGTAAAAAAATTTTTATAATGCCACTACGAAGTAATTGCATGCTTTGCTCAACTCAGTTATGCTCGTATGGCTAAACAAGGATGGGTAGAAGAGGATACACTTTCCCCTCTCCGAGCCGGCGTTGACCGAGCCGGCGTTGATCATTTTTCCATTCTCTCTATATATATATATATATATATATCAAATTTTCGACAGGAGCCGCGCAATGGCTCGTAATATATGATCCCCGACACTGAGGTGATATTTGGACGCGTATACGAACTGCCGAAACTACTAAATCCAAAGTAACTACTAAATCCAAAGTTTGGGTATAGCAGGACTCGAACCTGCGACCTTTAAGTTAAAAGCCTATTGCTCTACCAACTGAGCTATACACCCGGAGATTCTTGATTATGACAATTTCACTTCCTTAATTGGACAACAAATTCGTGGAAAACGACTCCGACCTAGAATGCGAGCCATGAACGGAGCGTATAGCGATTCATCCACCGCATGGCGAGGAATAAAACAATAGATATATTTTTTTCTTTCCGCATTTTGGAACTGTGAAACAGAAAACCTGGGATGAGCGAGAGAACGAAGTGGAGAGAGCCACCGGATATTTGGTCGCAGCTATCTCTTGACCGCTTTACCAATCGAAAGAGTGGTCAATTTGCGCTTAGGGTCCGCCGGCGGCGGGGCCAAAGACCAGAAATGGCTTGTAGATTTCCGCGCACTTCGCCGGCAGGTTCTCCGTAATGCAGTTCTTCTTCAGCCATTTCGGCTCGTGCCCTGTCAGTTTCTTCATTTTTTTCTCAGTTTTTCCTTCTTGTCAGTTTCTTTCCCCTTTCTTTTCGGGAGAATGAAAAAAGATAGATATATATTTTTTTCTAGTGCCGTGTGGACAATGACTATACGACGCCGCGGGCCTCCTGCCTCTTGGTCGCAGCGCTATGCGCTTCTATTGTTTCCTCCCCACGGCCTTCATTCGCTTCTCCTAAAAACAATATTGTAGCAAGGCGGAATAACCTTCAACACACCCAGCTGCCAAGCGGGTGGTTCGTAATGGACCACTATGTAAATCCAGCGCGAAACGTTATACGCATCCTTGTAACGTCTTTCAGCCCAACGTTCATTACTTTGGTCTTATGGAATATGGGCTTAGTAGGACTCGAACCTACAATATCACCGTTATGAGCGGTGCGTTCGAACCAATTAAACTATAAGCCCCGGATTCGCTATGCTCACTGACATAGCGAATTAAGCGCTCCGGAAGCTATGTAGAGTAGAGAACCAAACGAAAGAGAGGCCCGCTCCAATCGTCTGGTCGAGTACTATGCACCTATCCCTCGGCGGGTCTTCGCACTACGTGCCTCCCTTCGTCGAGGCGGCGGAGCGGAAATATACAAGCCATTTCCGAAGGCCGGAAATGGCTTGTAGATTTCCTTATTAGGCTTTAGGGTTCTACAAGCCAAATAAGTATCCCTTGGACCCTGGAGAAGTAAGCAGAAAGAGAAAGAAAATTCATCTCCTTTTACGTCTCTCGCTCCCCGACCTCTCCCCCTACGGGTAGGGAGCCAAAGCGGAGGTGCCGCCCGCGACTGAAGCCCAAGAACAATCCCCTCGGGGCTCTACTGCCTAAGCGGATGCAAGGGTCAAACCTGCTTCTTTTTCTTATTGAGCTCTTTCACGCGCGTGCGGCGAGGGAAGGGCTCGAACGTACAAAACGTTCGAGCCCTGAGGTGCTCGTTTTAGGGAATCGAAAAGAAACGAGGAATAAATATTTGCAGCACATTGAAAGACGAATGATATTGAAGATGCCGTCATTGAGGCAAACGAAGCAATAGCTTCAGTTAGAGCAAAACCTAAAATAGCATAACCAAATGATTGCTTAGCCAATGATGGATTTCGCGCAACGGAATGAATCAAAGAATACCGATAGGGCCCCCCCCCCGGTCAGAACCACACGTGCAAGTTTCCCTGCATGTGGCTCGTCCATGGCAATTTCTCCAGCTTCTGTGGCTTGGCCGTATGCATAAGCGCTACTAGCCCCCCGGCGGGGGGGGGGTGCCCCCCCCCCCTGCACCTCGTAACTTAGTCATTGTAGGCATAGCGTGATCCGCTTTCTCGATTTGGCTATGGTCCCCGGGGATATTTTGAGTAAGCGATAATCGAAAGGATTTTTCACTAGCCGAAATGGCTGATGAGGAAGGGTTCGCAGACTGGAAATGGCTCGTAGATTTCCACGCACGAGTGCTAGAGGGAAAAGAGGGGAGAGGCGCGGAGACCAGAGAGAGAAGGTCGACCAGAGCGAGACACGGAGGAGGGCCAGATTTTTTATCGGGCGCTGCGGGAGTGAGCCCGCTCCGCCACTCCATCACGAGGTTCCTCGAATATAGTCACCTGACTCCATAATATGGTTCCTCGAGTATAGTAACCTGACTGAACCTAGTGACGTGGAACTTTCCCGTGGTTTTTAGAGAGGTGGGGTAGTATGGTGACGCAACCTCCTTGCCCTTTTCTGTGATCCGCGGGTTCGGACCAAACTTGAGTAAAGCAGCCTTGGCTGACCGTAAGCCGTGCTTCCTGGCCAAGGTTAGCGCGCAGGACTTTTTATGGATGGACACAACTTTCCACAGGGAAGAGCGCTTGCTCACGAATGAATAGTAGTTAACAATGCCGCGTATCACCGATGAGAAGTGGGTAACGATGTGTTTGTCCCCTAAGGAAGCCAATCGTGGATTGGAGGTTGCTCGAGCTAAGCCCTTGGCGTTTTTTCCCGCGTATCCAAGTTCCAAGGCTTCAGTTATTGAGTCCTTTATGGGAGCTATTGGTTGTGGACGAGATCGGCGGAGTCTTACTCGGTTTGCATCGGATACCTCGTCAGTGCTTGAGATTTTCACACTTCGGGTGCCGTAATATATTACTAATGCGCCTAAGTATTTGGCCATCCCGGATTTTGCGTGTAAGATTTCACTTTTCTGTTCGTTTATGTCCAACTCCAGTTCTTCCTGCGGGAAGTTTTGTACGGCTTTTATAATATCTAGGGCATCTTGTTTGGTGCCTATAACACCTGAAATTATGTTATCCGCGTACCGTAGGTACTTAAGTGTTTTTAATCCTTCTTTCTCAGCCATTTCTGGAAGCGTCTTTCGGCCCAAAGGGCCTTTAGGGTTTCGGAAGAAAAAGAAATTTTCGAAAAAATATTTTTTTCTCACTAAAATATATTTTTTTTGTTGCTCGCGGTTCACCCACTCTAGGTTTTTGATGTTTCTGATGGCCTCCCCCAATTCTGTATAGTACTTGAAGAAGGCTTTGTCTTTTGAATGGATATTAAGCCTCCTATATTCTGCCGACGCGGGGCGCATATTCCCTACGTTGTATTTGGGTATGAGTATGTCTTCGACGTAGCAATCCAACTTATGTGGGGAGATATTGGCACGAAGCGGGGATATTATAGAGCCCCGCGGAACGCCCTCTGTGTCGTATCGCGTTCGATCCGTAGGGTTATATACATCTATGTATCCTGCGTTAAGTAGCTTTCGCATAAGATCCTGTAGTGCTTTAGATCGCGGTACTGATTTCATTTCCTTAATAAGCAGGTCGTGATGAATCTTGTCAAAGTCTTTCTTAGTATCAATTTGTACAAGCCGAGTCGGTGCCGTCCACGAGTAACGGAGGTCTCGGAGGGCTTTATGACAGCTTCTCCCGGGGCGGAACCCGTGGCTCGAGTCTCTAAAAAGCGACTCAAAGTGCGGTTCCACCAGTCCTTTCAAAGTGGATTGCACAACTTTGTCAACCGTCGAAGCAATAGAAGGGGGCCTACTACCGCCATCTGGGTTAGGAATCATTATCCGTTTGGCCGGTTTTGGGGCATATGCCTGCCTTCCCAACTCTTTGGATAGTTTTTCGAGGGCCTCGTCGGTCATGTCCGCTTTGGTTCTACCGTCGATTCCCGGGGCTACATTTCCTTTTAGCCTTTTGTAGCCAGCCCTAAGGTTGTCTATATTGTAAATGTCTTCATAGAAGACGTGACCGAGCGCGGCGGGAGGCGTCACTGGTCTAGACTCACTTCCATTGGCCTTGGTTTTAGTAGTTGCTTCCGCCGGTTCCGCCCCAAGAAGAAATATTTCAGCCTTTCTCAGTCTTCCATTTCCTGCCCTCTCCCGTTGGTCGACCCCCTTCTTTTGTCTTCGCACCACGTGCCTGCGGGCTGTTCGACAAAAAAAAGTTTTTTCCGGTGGCGCATTACCATCTACAGTCCTTCCCTCGGAGTCTTTCACATTACGGGCATCGTCGTATACGCGACTTGGTTTGCCCAGTGTATCCCTCGGAGTACTTATGACTGATCTGTCACCCATTACATTTTTGGATATACCCTGGTCCGCGTTTTGGCACCTAGGTGCTAACCTTTTCGGGGTCCATTGGGGTGATCCCTCGCTTTCACGTTTGGTTGCTTGCTCGTCGTTTAGGTTAGTGAGCGACTTTTCCTGCTTCCTGCAGTTTCCCCCGTGGGGTTGTTTGCACAGAGGGTTTAGTTGGCCCTTAGTGCCTTCCGGGCCTCCTTCGTTGGAGGGAGTAACGCTTGACTCTGAAGCACTCGTGAACACCGTGCGACGAGACTCGGCCGAAACCCATGCTATGGTTCCCCGCGGTCTGTTCCCGCTACAGGTTAGGGCTGAGGCCGTGCGATAATCTGTTAACCTTCGCTGATCCAAACGCGCTCCGGCGAGGCGCACACTAAAAACGTTTCCAATACCTGCAGCAGCTCCCGCTGAAGCAATGGTCGCTGCTCCTGCTCCAATTAATTTTGCACCTTCTAGCGTAACCGTTTACTTTTGTTTTTGTCAAAACAATGACCATTCATGGCTGATCAATCAAGATGCAGCCAAACTAAGAACAACCCGATATACTCGAATCAACCCGAACCCTTGCCCCGGGGGGAAGATACATAATATGTATAGTACCATATATAATAAGCGATAACCTTTGGGACCATGCCTGAGGCGCGAAATACTCAAGATTTATGTGGATCAGGAAGAGCATGGGTGGAGGTAATTGATTATTTTCTACCAGATAGTATTTGGTAGGCTCTATGCGCTTCATTCGTAGCTTAGCACCGGCTCACGGCGGACCTTCTTCCTCCTCGAATTCGTAGATATAAACAGAAATATAAAGGCTGATGCACTCATACGGACTTAATGAAAAAGTCGTAAGCTCCCAAAGCAGAGTGAATTTTCACTTTTTCTCTAGACCTGAAGGCCCGCATGCTTTTTGAATCTGAAAAGACATGCCGTGACTGAAGACCTAATCAATTCAAGAGCTGGAAATCCAACCTCGCCGTCGGTCAACTCTTTCTCTTCCGAATCACGGGAATAAATGACGCGACCGAAGGGATAACCAAGTAAGCCGCCCGAGAGAACGATCGGTCTTGTTATACTTATATGGAACCATAGAAGGAGTTATACGTACCATGAGTGGGGGCTTTTTGACTGGCTATATCTCGGAAATCCCTAGTATTCGCGAGAGAAAACCAAAGGTATCGCGTACTTGTTCCGTGATGTTGTGGAAATCGATGCTTCCGCATAGGGTGCGGCGAAGATTACGTAAGGGGGTCGAGCATTACATGCCTTCAATCAATCCACGAGCCCTCCCTCTCCTCCCTAAGGTCGTCCTCCGACCCTTCCCCCTACCGCTCCCCGCGCACTACGTGCCCATTCCGAAGGAAACTTCTTTGGCTTTACGGGAGAGGGACCTGAGTGGCACGGGACTGTAGGGAGAGGTGCAGTTTCTTCTTATTCTTTACGTAATATTAGAATGATTTTATTGAAATATTGCATCCGGTAATGTTCGATGCAATAAAAACTATAATCCCCGGCCGGATTCCGAATCGACAACAGCTTCAATAGAACGAAGTTGGTAGCAACGGCCATCACATATGACAAGATTTAGCTCCTTCCACGGGGTTGAACTAAGTAAAAGGGGATAGATGGCTATCAAATACCAATCGGTAGTTGAATATGTTGCTGTATCCTTATCGGGGTGGTATTAAAAAATGATGCCATAAAAGAAGTGGTAAGACTGAGTCGTATTAATGGTTGCGACAAAGCGGCTGACGCCTCTTTCATATTCTCTCTCATTCCGGTTCGAAAAGTATAAGGAATGGCTAAGTAACATAAGGGTAATGTATTGGATTGCAAATCCTATAAAGATGGTTCGAATCCGTCCTTAGCCTACTTCACGATTCTATCGTTTCCGTAAATAAATTATCTACTAAGTACGAAGATCTCGACCAATCTTTAGGCTTACCCACCATATGCAACGTAGACGGTGCGAACAACAAGCAGCCAGCGGCAAAGAAATATATATATATATATTCCTTCAGTGAGGAATAGAAAGATATGGGTGATGAAGTATATGAAGGAATAAGCCCTGCCGTGACAGTTTAGACGGCGAATAGGGAGGAAGGTTGGCCTATAACCTATCCTCAACGGTTGGAGCTAGAAGCAGTGTACCCGGAAAGGAAATAAGGAATAGGAACAGGAAGATTTATTATTTATCATCCGAAAACGGATAAAGAACGGGAAATAGATACATGAAGGTGGGTCGGATGGCGCGGCGTCGGACGGCAGGGGGGACTGAGAACAATGAGATACAAGCCTCTCTTTGTGAATCTTTCATTTCAATCCGGTGATTTGGATGGAAATGGGGAATTGCATCATATAGAAAATATGTATATGATCGAATCATATACATATATGAATGATCCGAATGAGGTAAGGATCGAGTCGATTGATAGACATCAACATTATTATTATTACTATCCAGTAGAATCAATAATCCAAATAGGGTCATTATCTGAATGATAGAGAAATCAACACGGGGTTAATTATGATGATCCCCGATCGTCATAATTAACTTGATGATCGAGGATATTGAAAGGATGTATCCGTATATATATATGAATCTTAATCCTCGTGTTGATAATCATAATCACGATGATCATAATTAAATTATGATCATCGTGATCATTCTTCTCCAATTTTTACGACCATCACTATTTCCAATGATAAATACGTCATTGGGAATAATAATGATACGAGCGTTATCCCTTTCTTTATCATTCTGATGATCATTACTAAGTGTAGATGCATAATCTCCAGTAATTATGAACCCCCTTGCGATGAGGAAAGGTTCAAAAATTGTGTCAGTTTATGCTGGTGTATCCGGTTCCCGGAGGTGGCGGGAGAGAAGGATCAGGAAAATGGTTCACCGACACTAAGGTACACGAAAAATAGTACATTTTTGCGAGAAATCGTTCACCATCGCATACTTCGGTTTTTCGAACTTACATGCCCTTCAATCAATGGCGGCTCAGGGACAGGCGGGGCGGCGGCCATGTGGTATGTGGAAGTCCGCTCCCCCCCCCCAGCATATGAGCGTTAATGTCTGAGGAATGGCGGCTCATTAAAGCCTATTTCTGGGAAGCGTTTCGTAAACAACCTCCTCATATACCGGAAGCGAGGGAATGAAGTATCCGAGGTTCGGGCGTTTATTACAGGGATAGGGTACGCGTTCGAGATTGATTACTTATACGGGGCGTCAGACCCTCGCGCCATTTGATTGACCCCCCGGCGGATGGGTCGGGGGGCGGCAGCCGCCGTCCCACCCCCCCCCCAACCCTTACTGTGTTTAGAAGTGGATTCGAACCACTGACACAAGGATTTTCAGTCCTTTGCTCTAACCACCTGAGCTATCTAAACGAAAAGAAAAAAGGAACTACGTGCAATTCTAATTTGTTGGTTATTCAAAAATTACTGAGTACAAACGCATATCTGGGCCATCGGATACCAACTTCTGATTTTCAGGGATATTTATATGGATTTAGAAATGAAATGGCTATTATTGATTCGGAAAAAACACTTATTTGTTTACGAAGGGCTTGTAATTTGATTGGATCTATCATTGGTGCGAAAGGCCATTCATTATTGGTAAATACCAATCCGGAATATAATAGAATAATTCAACGAATGGCGAAAAGAACCAATCAGAGCTATATCAATCACAAATGGATTGGGGGGTTTTTGACCAATTGGAAACATATGAGGAGAGTACAAAAACACTTTCAAGATTTATCTGCACATCCCGATTCGGAAGACGCTTCTACATCTTCGCCTTTCGATTATTTCCCACGTTTCAGAAAGATGCAAAAATGTTTTGAAGGAATCGTGACACACAATATTCCAGATTGTTCAGTAATAATGAATGCAAATCAAAATTCCATGGCTATACTTGAAGCTAATCAATTACAAATACCTATTGTAGCTTCGGTGGATTCTAATATTCCAAACAGATTACATAAATCAATAACTTATCCCGTTCCAGTGAATGATGATTCTATAAAGTTTGTATATTCATTCCGTAATTTGGTTACGAAAACAGTCATTCTTTCGAAAAGATCGCAGGGGCCAAAGGTTAAAGTAAAAAGGCTTTGAAAGAATCAAACGCTGTGACTTCGTCCCGCTCGATTATCGAATCGATAAAAACTTGTCTATGCTGTGCCCCGGCCAGCGTCTTAGCAGCCACGCCGCCCGGCGGCCAATCCCGTAGATTGGCGAAGACTCCGCCATAGGAGGTTGCAGCCCGGTCCGCCGGGTCGAGCACTACGTGCCTCTCGCTTTGGTCGAGAGCCAAAGCCCGAAATATTACAATGTAAAAAAGATATATATATATATTTTTTTTTCGTAGCTTTTCACTGCTTACTGTCTCCGCGGCGACTACACCTGACTACGCATCTTTACTGTTTGTACCCCGATGAAGCGGGTTAGAGAAGGGACCGAGACTCTGGAAAAGGCTAGACGTTATCTACCCTTGGCCTCAACGCATTTTATGGGCTTCCCCGTATCCCTTGACTCTCGGCTCAACGAAAAAAAATATATAGTTGGATCTGAAAACCAAAAAAAAAGAACTTCTCCCGATGGTGTTCGCGCCACGTGCCTTTAAAATCTTTCTGAAACTGTTTTATCAACATATTCTACCCAATTCATCTACACTAATAACGACTTTTTCTCCATTTTCGTTGTATATCGTAGCCATGCCCTTAATGATAGGCTCTTCTAAAGATTTCTTATGTCATTTCCATTTAGGTTTAATTCGGATTCGTTTGCTGTTTGCCTTTCTTCCTGAACGTTTTTTTCGAAACGATTTTGAAGACGGTACACTCGAATTGTATTATTTAAGCGGTTATTGTTTGCAAAAAATCTCACTTTCTAAATCGTATGGTCACTGGGTTCCGCAAATAAGTGGTGTTTCCCGTAGTTTCCCTGCGTTACAACTTCTGTACCAATTTGATCAATCCAGAATGGATTGGTTCACCATTATTATAGGAAGCCAGATATTTACTCTTACGTGTGGTATTCATCCCCGTTTGGCTCTTGGAATCGCATCCAATGGTTGGAACAGCTTGCAAAATCTAGCAACCTTACCCACTTCATTGCCCTTAATCGTTTCTTGTACTTCTATTGAAACGGAATGGTTCCATGTTATTTCATTAATGGGATATTTACTTTTGTTTCTATTTCTTTATCCCATTCTGGTCTCAATCACTTTTCGAACTTTACTAGCAGAATGATTTCAAATTATTTCCACCAATTCTCCCTCCCCCCTCTGGTCGAGTGTCTCGCTTTGGTCGACCCTTGAATAGAGTGAGGAGGAAACAGCATTTTCTATTCCATGAAAAAATCATCTTTTTCGAATCGAAAGAGCCTTTTACTTCATAAAGAGTAAAATACTCATCTTTTTTTTGATTTCTGTGGAATAAGCGTTTCAATAGGAGCGCGGGGGACGAACTTTGGCTTGTAGAACCGCCGCCGGGGTCCAAGGGTTTAAACGGCTGGAACGGCGCGCGGCGCAGGTTTTAGAAACTTTAGCTTTCCCGCTTCGCGTTTTTGTTTGACAAAAGCTAGAAAATTACTATGTATGTACCATTATTACGTCCTTCTCTTTTTATGTGCTGCTCCTTCCGCTACGCGCGAATTCTCATTGGATTTTGCCGGTTTCTAACAGCGATAGCTATTTATTCAAGTATTTGGGTAGCACCATCCGATTCTCAACAGGGTGAAAATTATCGCATTATTTATGTGCATGTTCCTGCAGCTTGGATGAGTTCACTCATTCATATTGCAATGGCTATTAGCAGTGTGTTATTCTCATTAACAAAACATCCCCTTTTTCAGTTATTTTCCGAAACCGGTGCCAAAATAGGTGCTTCGTTCACGTTGTTTACCCTAGTCACCGGGGGGTTTTGGGGAAAACCTATGTGGGGGACCTTTCGGGTATGGGATGCTCGTCCAACCCCTGCATTGATCTTGTTTTTCATTCACCTGGGTGCACTGCGTTTTCAAGAGTTTCCCGCGGATGTTGCTTCTATTTCTACATGTATAGGGCTAATCAATATACCAATAATTAAGTTTTCTGTCAACTGGTGGAATACATTGCATCAACCTTCAAGCATTAGCCAATTTGGTACTCCAATACATATTTCTATGCCCATTCCAATCTTTTCAATCTTTGCTAGCTTTTTCTTTTCAACTGGGATTTTGTTTATTTCGGAAACACGTCAAATAATTCTATCTTTTCATTTCCAGCGAAAAAGCCAATGACTTTGAGCCTTGTCAATTTTTCTTTTTCTTCCGTCAGTTCCTTCCTCTCCGTCGGACAGTCCCTGGTCCCGTCTGACAGTGCCGCCCTGCGGCGGTTTGTCATCGCCAAGATATAGGAAAGAAAACGCGCGCAAGGCACGCGGTAGGCCAATTCGGTTGAAACATTCGAAGGGGCCGCCGCCGGTTCGAGGGTTAAGGACCAGCAGGCCGTAGCAGGGGTAAATTCATCGAAAAACCAAGGAATTCTTCTTATTCGTTACATGGACTCCGCTGGCTAAAGTAGGCCTTAGGTATAGAAAAATATATATGTTTTTTTTATACCTAAGGTCTCGTATTGATGGGTAAATACTGCCCATGATGTATGACGTCAATCATGAAGAACACAAAGTTTCCATGATCCGTGAAAAAGCAACTGATAGAGCTGCTCTCTCCTTGCTGATTCGTAGAAGAGGCGCGTACGGCGGGTATCCGTGAGAGTCTCAAGAGGCTAGCTTGCGACGCGTCTCCCGTTATTGAGGTTGGGACTCCGGCATGCCGAATGCCGTAACGAACCCAGCTGTACGGCAAAGAAAGATTTCTTTGTTGCCAATTATAAGCAAAGTTTATAATGTTATGTCACCGGAATTGGGCCATTATTTTTTAGTACCGAGTATTTCCGTTGCGTTAACTAACAAGCTGCGCCCCGTGGTTGTTCCACCCTATTCTTTCCCGTCCACTATGTCTTTCTCTGGTATTTTGTTTCGCTATATTCCTCCCGACTTTTCCAATTACAATGTATTTACCAACTCAAATGCTAATGCGCCTTCGTCTCATAAAATATCAGGAACCTGGTCTAATCATGAAGGTAGTCTGTTATTATGGTGTTGGATCCCAAGTTTTTACGGATTCCTCCTTTGTTACCCGGCTCGACCCAGCAATGTATCGGAACAAGCAAAGGGCGCAGAAAGAAGAAATATTTATTTTTTGTTTTCGTCCGAAGGTCTCGACCAGCGGGCAGTTTCGCTCATGGATGAACAGCAAATTTATGAAGGCATTGCTTTATTCTTTTCTATTTTTCCATTAGCAAGTTCCAATCCTTTCGTTCGAATTTCATTTGTTCGTACCAAATCACTTGCGGAATCAAATCCTGTTTCACAAGATCCTGTACCAGCTATACATCCCCCTTGCATTTATGCGGGATACGTCGCAAGTGCTATTGGCTTTTGCTTATGTCTATCTGGAATGATAAACAGGCCGCGTCTGAAGAATATATTTTTGTTTCTTGGTCCTTTCCCGGTAAAGCCAAGGAAGGGCCGAAGGCCAGAAATGGCTGGTAGATTCCCACGCACGGGAACCGCTCCCCGCGTGCCCTTCGGGTCATTGGCCCATAGGGAGCGGCGGGCTAAGAGTGTCGTTCGTAAAACAAATACTATGTATTTTCATTTTGGTCGGACCCGCCACAGCGCGAATACGGTGGTGTGGGAACAAATTCAAATTCGGATCTTGACATGTCGGTGCTTTTTAACGGTAGGCATATCGCTGGGAAGTTGGTGGGCTTATCATGAATCAGGCTGGGGCGGCTGGTGGTTCTGGGATCCCGTAGAAAATGCTTCTTTCATGCCTTGGGTATTAGCTACGGCTTGTATCCATTCAGTCATTTCACCTAGATTGAATGATTGGACCTTGTTTCTCAATATGGTTACTTTTTTATGTTGTATTTCAGGAACCTTTTCCGTGCGTTCTGGATTGCTAGCTCCCGTTCACAGTTTTGCTACAGATTCTACACGAGGAATCTTTTTATGGTGTTTTTTCTCTATAATTACCAGCATATCTTTTATTTATTTTTTCAGAATGAAGCAGCGATCAAGTACCCAGCTAGCATTATCTGTTCCATCATCAACCCAAGATCCTACGGTCTCAAAACCTGTGAACCAGATCTTGTGGCATTCGCGAAGCACTCTATTTGCGCACTCGTATCGATCCGATCGTTTAGCAAAGCTCATGGAGGGCACAGCAGAAGGTCGCGACAGAGTCATTGTATACAGAGCGGGTAGAAAGCCTAAATAAAAGAAGCTACCTTTCGCAAGTGACTTTAGCCCGATCAAGCGCTTTGCGCTGGATCGGGCCAGAAAGAGCCAACTTCATTTCGATTAAATACACTCCTCCTTCCCAAAAAATCTTTTTTTTTGCTCCAAAACGAGGAGCGAACACGAGGGAATAGACCGTATTCCCCGATCCAGAGGAGCGAAATAATCAAAACGAATAGAGCAGATGGTCCAACCACAGAATTTTCCCCTTTTCCCCATTCTTCCGGTTGTGCCTCGTGGCACAGCAGCACCCATACTATTTCAATGGTTGGTAAGTAGAGATGTTTCCACAGGTGCTCCTTCTTCCAATGGTACTATAATACCCATTTCTACATCTTTATTACTTGTTTCAGTTCTCATACATTCCAGGGGGTTCATGCGCTCTCTGGACGGAGCAAAAAGGATAGTTTCGATAAGAGCAAGACCCGTTCTGTTACCCAACATAATTGAGAGAAGCTCACCTAAAAAAATCCAATATATTCCCTCTTTTCTGGATGAAAAAGCCTTTTCAATTCTTTCCTTTTTTCGTCAGTTTCTTTCTCCTTTTCTTGGCAGACAGTCCCCGCCGGCCCTTGTCGGACAGTATCTTGGTTTTGTGGTGTCCGAAAAGTCCGGCGGGGCCCTGGCTGACAGTGTCCGCCGGGGGGCCCTGGCCTCGTTGTTGTTTTTTCATTTTACTATTATCAAATCCATGGGAGACTTTTCATATTTAGAATCTTTCCGCGGTGTGCTTCGTTTCTTCCTCTTCCGCACGCTCTTTTTATCGTTTCATCATAGGCGCGATAGGTTAGCGAGGCACGAATTTCCTTTCTTTGTTTCTCACAGGCAGAGAAGACGCGAGCTCATTCTATCGTCACTGAGAAGAAATAACTTGAATTGGAGTAGATGTTTTCTTGTTCGCGCCTTACTGAGTAGACCGATGACTGTTGGTCACGACTTTCGAAAAGCTCCCGTTAATATGAAGATTTCACACGGAGGAGTTTGCATCTTTGTTATGGGTGTGATTCTGCCCAACGCGAAAAAGATACAATCTACAGGGAAAACACCTTTGGGTTCCGAACTACATATAGGTAAGGTTCGTAGCACTTCGCGAGGTATTGATCAATTACATGGGCCCACTTTTCACTCCATTTGTGGTAATTTAATCATTTACGAACCGTCCCCGGAAAACCCATTAATGTTTGAGCATGATGGATCGCGTCCTGCCCTGTCGCAATCCCCCCGGCCTACCGAAGGTGCGAAGCTCCCGCCCGACGGCTCTCTACCAACAAACTTCTTTGGTCCGAATGGCCGGGGGCCAGCTGGTGGATTTACGCACACTTCTTTACGAAAGAGGGGCTTTACAGTTCCCGAACATAATAGTTTTTCACATTGGTTGACTATGTTCCCAGAAAAAAGATTCTATCTCTCGAATCAAGGAGCGAGCACTACCAAAGTGGCTATACATACCAATCTCTTTACGGATCCATACGCTTTGATCGGAACTGGAAGTTTTGAAACAGGCTGGTATACGACAGTAATTAAGCTCCCTCTTATTCCCCGTATTCGGATAGGGTTCATTATGGCTTCGTTGGGAGGCTTGCTTAGTCTTTTCCGTAAGCTCACCTTTTACAGATTGGATTGGAATTAAAAATTCATTGCAGGGGTTGGTTATTTCTGTTTCTTAATACCTTGGATTCAGCTATGTCGAAAAAACCAAAGAAATGTATCTGAATAAGGAAATCTACGAATAACCCGGTATTGCGAGAATGATTTTATGACGGATTCTGTTTCACCCAAGAACCCGGTATATATATTTACCACATATGTGGAAGGAGCCTGCTCGGAATCAAATTATAGATACAGCGCATATTTCCATTTATGTGGGTCGCGCAAAGATGCTGTATCGTATATTATATCCCTAGGACATAGGGACATAGGTCGGTGCGCCCGTTTTTTTAGAATTCTGTGCATGCGTGGCTAGATTCCGCTATAGAATTTTGATATCGATGAGGTGTCCAATCCTATATGGAGAGAGCAGCATTACATAGATTTATTACTCCCCCCTTGCAACATAAACCGGATAGCGGGTTCGACACTAGGTTATAAGCATTCCAAGGAGACCTCGTATGGGATGAGAGACGCTAGGAAAGGACGCAAGCTCTTTCCTGGAGTGGTAGCAAAGAGCCGAAATGAAAAGAATTTGACGAAGCAGAAATATTTATTTCTGCTTCCGTCAAACGGGGGGGGGGGCGGCCTGGAGTAAAAGGATTCGAACCTTTGTTTCTCGGCATCAAAGACCGATGCCTTACCACTTGGCTATACTCCAAAAACATGAATCAACCCTACGCAAGAATGAAATCACTTCACGTAGCGCCGCGCATTAGGGAACGGTTGATCACTTTGCGCTCTGCATTTTATTATTTTGGACTTCGTCCGGAAAGTTGTTACGCGGGGCGCGGGTTTCAGTTACTAATTTCTTTTATTGCATGGAAAATAACTATCATCTATAATCAATCATATGTATATACTAAAAGCAGCTAATTGCTACATCGGTATTTAAACAACTTCCGTAGGCTTATGCTCTACCCGTCTCATGGTTCATTTTCTGTTTGAGGGCGATCCCCTACTCCCAGTAGTTGCTCACTACTTAGATGATCTTTCCCCTTCGTCCGCACTCCGTACTTCAGTCTAGAAAACAGGCAAAGTTAGTTTGCTCGCTTTCTACGCACTTTTCTCTCCAGTGGTGGCGCACAGATGCTGCGTATAATGCTGAGTTATAATTCCTTAGAGCTAACACTCTACGAAATTTTTGGGAGAAAAATACGGTAAGAGACGCTCATAGAAGTCCATCACGACTTCGATATCTGTTTTGATCGATACAAGGAATAAGCTGCACCCGGCGGGCAGTCTGGTTATCTCTTCCCACGTTATTTCATAACTGAATGATTCATCCATATCGGAGATGAATGACCCGACCACCCGGCGGCCCTAGGTTTACCTTGCTCACCGATCTGGGCTACTGCTCCACGACCCGTACGGGATAGTGGCCGCCCATCACACAGCTACCTAACCTGCCGCCTTTCCCTTCTTCGAACCCGGCGGCGGAAAGGCACACCCCCCACGGTCCTTGGAAGATTGCCTGATAGACTGCGTCAAAGTGAAACTTGCCAAACGGGAACCGCCGGTTAGTAAGTAAGTACATAGGCTCCTGTTATCACGCGCTTCCCTATTGCTAGGTCCCTTTCGGTTAGGTGGGGGGGCGGCGGCATCCATAGGCACTACGTGTGCTTCTTTGGCTTTATCTGCAGGGTCTCACCTTTCCCGTGCGGCGTGGACGCCGTAAGAAGAAGATTAGGTAATCCACTGCATCAGGTCTATCCCTTCCGGGGCCTCGTCGCGCACCGAAAGGCGGGCGTATAGTGGCGTACGTTCGCGCGCGCCGCAAAACGGAGGTTCAATGGCCCAAGGTTAGCCATTCGGTGTAGTGCCGGAACTCCGATTCGCCGGTACGGATCCTCATCTTCAAACACAGGAGAGGCTCCTCGCCTCCCGCTATTCGGTCATCCCCTCCGGGGGGCGGGATGAGCGAAATCCAGCTTTTTCCACATGCTAAGGTCTCCTCCGTTGCCGAACCCGGATAAGTTAAATGCCCTAGTACATCGTGAACTTGTACTCTTATCGCGCAGGACCGGTCGCCCCAGTGCTAAACCAGGCCCTTCGCGCGCGTTCCCCGCAGCTTATAATATGATTTCTAAATCGGGCGCCTCGCGTTATGACTCCACGTGGATTATTTCTCCGCCAATCAAGCAGCCATGCTGCTTGATCGCCTTGCCCCTCCGTGCAGTTTCATTCCTTCGCAACTCAAGCACACGATATTCAAATGTTTTTTATTCTCTGCCGTCAACCATCGTGGATCGTTGATCAAATTGTTATCGGCTGTCGTCGAATGCCGCCTTATTTTCATCTTTAGGCTATTTATTACGAATAAGGATGATTGGAACGTTTCTATCTTTGAGAAAAAAACTGACCTATACTTTTGATTCAGGCTCGTACCTCTGCCCATCCAATATCACATTCATAAGGTAAGCACCTCGTGTCCACTTAGTTCATCAGTGACCCAAAGGCCATACCTGTTGTGCGCGTTGTAATAGTCGTTTCGAGAAGAAAAAATAAAATGGCCTTATGCAACGAAAATTTCTACGAAAAAAAGCCCTCTCCCTAAGGTCGGGTGCCGCCCCTCGGGCCCAAGAGATCGAAAAACAATCTCCATATATTCTTTTATTTCATTGTAGTGGCTTGACAAGCCGACAATGGCGACGAATCAAGAATATATTGTGTACCATTGAAGGGAAAACTTTATTTAAACCGAGAGAGAAAAAAAAGAATATAAACAATCGGGGCCATTGGATCGCACAGCTTGCTTTTGGCGCAGGTCCTACTTGTATCTTGTACTTGACTGAGAAAGCACCAAACAATACATGGTCACAATTGCCGCTCTCTCCAGCCTCCTACAGCCAAAATTTAGTTTTATTATATGGACAAGACGGAGGAGCCACTGCTTTCAATCATATGGATATGGAAGAAGCGACTACTTTAGAAACAACATCGGTATTTCAACAACTTCTTGGTCTTATGTCTTTACCCGGCGCATGTTTTTTGTTTCTGGTTGAACAAGCCAACGGACAAAAGTGATCCATTAACAAACATGGTTGATGATTTTTGAGCGCAATGTTTAACGTCACACCCATTCGACGCTCTATTCGTTATATGAAAGAGAGGTTAGGATCTAATAGGGCGGGCGGGCGGTCGACAGAGAATAACCAAGTAGGCTCACTTCGACAATCGGGAGGGCGGGCCGCCGTAGGCTTGATTAGCGGAGCTTGGTCGCTTAGTTCGTGACAAAAAGCTTTCTGGGTGCATGAAACACCAGGTCCTGTAAAACCGGAGGAGTCTCTCCCTCCTTTCTCAGCGATTTCGGCGAATCTCCGACCCGTAGAGCCAAAGAAGCACGTAGTGCCTGTAAAGGCGAAGCCTTCCCCAGCTGGTGAACGTGTGATGCAGTAGCCGGACGCCGCAGCAAGCACCTATAACCCCCTGCATAGGTAGCGTTTAGTTAGGCAGGGCTCAAGTTCTAGCCTGGGAAGCAATGGGCAAAAAAATTTTTCGGTGGCTGAGACCATACATAATTGTACGAGGTACTATCCGTGTCTTACCATGAACTGCTCCGGGCGGTTGAATTGAGAAAATTTATATAAATGGATTCACTACAGCAGGGGCTGGCCACCACTCTCAGCGCCTTGTATCATTAATCTAGTCTTTATGGGAGCCTGGCGCTACGCGAACAAAGAAGAAGATTTTTTTTGCTCTGCATGTTTCTAGCACTCCATCGGCGGGGGGGACTTCGTCGGACACCACAATATTGAAATACTGTCCGACAAAACAAAGAGCTGAAGCCTTTCCCCCCGGCGGAAGTCGACCCGATCGCAGCCTCTAGGCTCTCTGCCTCTTTCTGAAAAGCAATCCTCCGCAATTTCACAAAAAACTTTAGAGTATGGGAAAAAAGATATATTTTTTTGCGATATCTTTTTTTCGCATAAATATTCGAGCCAACGGATGAGGGCCGCAGGCGAAATGAAATATACATTTCATGACAAAATATTTCATTCTTTCGGCGAATAACGGGATTCGAACCCGTGTTTTCAGAGCCACAATCTGCAACTTTAACCCCTAAGTCATATCCGCCCCTATTTATAAATGAGATACTCGCTATCGGATTCGAACCGATATTCCATTAGAAACAGATTTTGAGTCTGCCGTGTTTGCCGTTCCACCAAGCGAGTCTTGGCTTTTATTAGGAATAGATCGAAAATATGCAGCGGTTGCCGCCGCCCCGCCCTGCATTCCTCGGCGACCGC